AAATATCAATAAATATTTCAACCTAGCGTTTTTTATTACGAAAAAATTATACATTGCGTTAGTTCACGAAACATCACAAGAATTCTATCTCTCTAAAAAAAGTATTTATTTTTTTGTAGTGCAATTCTGTCGATTTTATTTTTTCGTTCCTATTCTCCTTTCTCAGAAAAAGGGACTTTACTTTAAAGAAAGCAAAGTAAAGGATTACTTCGTTCTTGATAGTTATTTAATTAATCGGTGGATAGGAGCATACTCTGGATCGGAATCGTGGGGAGTACTCCTTCATCATTTCTACCAACGTAAAGCCCCAATTAGAATCCCTTTTTATGCAGTATGCACAGAAGAATCCTGTTGAATAACTTACATAATCTCTATTACGAATCCCTTGTGTACCTTGGTGTTCCTAACTATCCACTTTTTTTGGTCAAAAATACCCCTTAAGGCTAATACATGTATGCTAATAATTCTAACTAGTAAAATCCCTAGACAGTTGCTCTTTTGAACCCGCTTCAAGTCATGATGACTAATCACTCAATCTTGGGGTAAACAGTCTATAATGCTTATGTTTACTTTCACTGAACTCTTGTACATAGGAAATGAGACTGAATCTTTTTACTGCAAAATAAGAAGCCGTTTTTTTCACTCATAGAACTATCTGGTTTTGTTCATCAACCCGAATGATGAATAAAAAATTTAAAAATATCTATATATTCAACTCATGAAATTTCCTTTCTATAAAGAAAATAAATAGAGGAAATTTGATGTCTCAACGAATCACACGTAGAGATATTGATAACACACATAGAGTTAATGGTATTTCATAACTAATTGATTGAGCAGCAGCCCGTAAACCACCTAAAAAGGAATATTTATTATTTGATCCATAACCTGACATAAGAAGGCCCACGGGAGCAATACTTGAAAAGGCAATCCATAAAAAAACACCAATATTTAAATCCGATAAAACAAGGTGATATCCAAAAGGAATTACTAAAAAACTTAGTAGAATTGATGTGACTGCTATGGATGGTCCAATACTGAATAGACGAATATCTCCTCTTGATGGAAGAAGATTCTCTTTGAAAAGTAATTTTGTACCATCTGCTAAAGCTTGCAAAATTCCCAAAGGCCCGGCGTATTCAGGTCCAATACGTTGTTGTATCCCTGCGGATATTTCTCTTTCTAGCCAAACGATTACTAGTACACCTATTGTGATTCCTAATACAGGAGTAAAAATAGGGATAAGCATCCATATGATCCCATATACCTCTTTTAAGGATTCCAATCTAAAAAAAGAATTGATAGCTTGTATTTCTGTTGTATCTATTATCATTTTAACGATCAACTTCTCCCATAATGATATCTATGCTACCTAGTATCGTCATAATATCAGCCAATTTCATTCTTTTAACTAACTGAGGAAGGATTTGCAAATTGATAAAACCTGGCGGTCGGATTTTCCATCTCCAAGGAAAAACACCCTTATCTCCTATCAGAAAAATTCCTAATTCTCCTTTTGGGGCTTCTACTCTTACATAAAGTTCTTGTTTTGACAATTCAAAAGTAGGAGAAGGCTTTTTACTGATAAAGCGATAGTCAAAATCATTCCATTCGGGATCCTGTACTTTATCAAAGCGCCGGATTTCTAAATTCTCATAGGGACCCCCCGGAATTCCTTCTAAAGCCTGTTGAATAATTTTTATTGATTCTGTCATTTCACTAATTCGTACTAAATAACGAGCTAACGAATCCCCCTCTTTTTGCCATTGAACTCTCCAATCAAATTCATCGTAAGACTCATAATGATCAACCTTACGAAGATCCCATGGTATTCCAGAAGCTCGTAGCATTGGTCCTGATAAACCCCAATTTATTGCCTCCTCTCCGCCAATAATGCCTATTCCCTCAACTCGCTCTAAAAAAATTGGATTCCGTGTAATAAGTCTTTGATATTCAGTAACTCTTGTTAAAAAATAATCACAAAAATCCAAACATTTATCTATCCAGCCATAAGGTAAATCAGCAGCAACCCCCCCGATACGAAAATAATTATGCATCATTCGCATACCGGTGGCAGCTTCGAATAGGTCATATATCAATTCTCTTTCTCGAAAAATATAGAAGAAGGGCGTCTGTGCACCAATATCTGCCATAAAAGGGCCAAGCCATAATAAATGCGAAGCTATACGACTTAACTCCAACATAATAACTCTGACATAGCTGGCCCTTTTAGGCACTTGAATATTGCCTAACTGCTCTGGACCATTTACAGTTATTGCTTCTGTGAACATAGTAGCTAAATAATCCCAACGTGTTACATAAGGTAAATATTGTATAATTGTTCGGTTTTCCGCAATTTTTTCCATCCCTCTATGTAAATAACCCAATATCGGTTCACAGTCAATAACATCTTCACCATCTAGAGTAACAATGAGTCGAAGAACGCCGTGCATTGATGGGTGCTGAGGACCCATATTTACTATCATAAGGTCATTTCGTATAGCTGGTGCAGTCATAGGTTTTTTTTTTTTCGATTCATTTTTCCATGAATTGCTGAAAGCGAAAAGAAGTTCATCAAAATTTAAGCGAAAATGCAAAACAACTCTTCAAATTAATGATTTTTTGTTTCTCGAATATCCAACCGGCCAATTAATTCTTTATAACGTACTTTATTTTTTTTTGACAAATAGGCCAGCAGCCGTTGACGTTTTCCTAGAACTTTACGCAGACCTCTCTGAGATAAATAGTCTTTTTTGTGCAATTCCAAATGTGAAGTAAGTCTCCGTATCCTATTTGTGAAACTCACTACTTGAAATTCAACGGATCCCTTGTTGTCTTTGTTTTCCTCTGTCAAAAAAATTACACTCAATTTTTTTTTTATCATAAAAAGTTTTTATTATCCTTTTATTTAATTTACATATATATCTTATATTTTATCGATCAGTAATAATAATAATATCAGTCATTTTAATGTAGTAATTAGTATACACAAAAATTATAATTTTTTTCTGGACTCCTGATTTTATTAATCAAATTTTTAATTTTCTTTGGGCAGGGATAAGAGGGGTCCGTTGATTCGTTTATAGATTTTATCCAAACAAATTGATACGTCATTGATTTAGTATTAACTAAAAAATTGATCTATATATATTTTAAACTAATATGTAAGCTAGGGCATATGTGCATCTGTTTGCTTTTGTATATATATGGTACATAATAGATATGAAAAATGTACCATCAACCTATTTTTTTTGATTGTGGATATATTCTTAATATACTAAAAAGGTTTCCATTATTGGTAGCAAACCAATATCGATTCATACAAGCCAAGTCTTCTAATCGATAATTGGGCCAAAGAAAAAACTTTAATTGAATTAATTCGTTTTTATCTATATCAAAATGTTTACTTTGATCCAAAAAAAGATTCCCACTTTTTATGTTTTTTGTGTTACAAAATACTCGATTTCTATCCACACCTTTTCTATTTTTTGAATTGAAAAAAATGAGAATTCTCAATTCTCTACGACGTCTAGACGATAAAATATTTTCAGGAAGAATAAAATCATAAGATTTGTTGTCTATATTTTTAGTTATTTTTTGATATCTTGTAATAGATTCATCCAATTTATTCTTAGTGAAATATCTTTTTTGTCGATTTCTTTGAGGAGTTTGGTACTTACTCTTATGAACCAACGAAATAATTATCGTTTGATACATAATAAAGTATCCGTCGTTTTTTACAGACAAACGAATCGGTTCGATAAGAAATATCCCCTTTTTATTCAATTCTATAGGAGTAAATTTATTCCGAATTACCATTATATCCAGATTTATTTCTTTCCTTTGAATAGACGATATAGTAGTATCTCTTGGATTTCTCAGTCCAAGCAAATAACAATATATTTTGATATTATTGATCATTCTTTCAGTGAACTTCGGAATTAAACCATCGTCTATTATCCATTGAAAAAGCAAATAGTGTTTGCGTAAGAAAATTATTTCTGGTCTCATCTTATTCCGCATCTTGGATTGTTTTTTCGTTTTACCTTGGTTTTGTGCATAGGATCTAAGACCTTTTCGGCCTGAGGGTTCTTTTTTTTCTTGATTTTGATTCATTATTTCAAAATATATTTTTTCATTCGATGGTCTAAAAAAATGGAATTTTTTATTTTCATTTCTTTTTTTATTCAAATTTAAAAGAAGTAATTTGCTTGGTATAATCCACGGTTTGGTTTTGTATACATTATAAAGTGGCACAAATTCTGGAAAGAAGGGAAGTTTCATATTCGTTGATATTGATATGGGGTTTAGTATTTCTTCATTCATTTCCATCCAATCAAAAAAAAGTTTCTTGTCATTGATCGTATTTCTTTCTGAATCTTCAGGAATCGTCAGATAAAAAAGAGCGTTTTTAGCTATTTTCTCCATTTTGGGGTAATTCTTCCTTCCAATCTTAGTATTTCTATTACTGTTATAATCCATTTTTGTCCAGGGCTCCATATCGATTTTTTGTCTTAGATAAAAATTTATAATTTTCCAATCAAAATATTTTATATCTGGATTTGTTTGCATATACATAAGATTGCCCCTTTCTAGATAATTATTGGTAGGAATTTCCTCCAGGCTTTTAAAGAATTTTTGTTTATAATTGTTGTAATTAAAAGTAATCTTTTGGTTGTTATTTAATTCTGATTCTGATGGTGATCCATAAATAATATATGAGGCCTTACTCATTTTAGAATTAATAAATTTATATGATAAAAGATCGTATCTATAGTATTTTGAAAAATTATATTTTTGGTTTGGTAATGGATAGACTTTAAAATCTTTTTCTTTTTTGTCAGAGAGTACTAGTTCTTTTTCATATGAATTCCATTTTTTTAAATCTTTATTTTTGGTTATACCGCTTTCATTAATTTCAGTTCTCCATTTTTGTGGTATTAATCCAGACCATTTAATCTGAGATAAATTGTATTGATGATGACCTCTTAACCAGTTTTTCCATTGACTCGTTTCACAACTTGAAAATTTCTTATGTCTTAATTCGGAATGAAATATTCTTTGTGTTACAAAAGAATTCTTTATTGGAGTTTTACGAAAAAAAGATGTTCCGTGAGAGTCAAGAATACATCTTAACTTATACAAATGAATAACTCGGGTTTGTGATAATTTGTAAAATACATATGCTTGCGATAAGCAAGATAAGTCAAAAAAAAGATGTGAAGTTCTATTACTAACTTTAATATTGTAAAGCGCCCTTTTTAGAGTCGAAATATATTGAATTTCTTTTTTGTTTTTTTTATTTTTTATTTCTTGGTTAGTTTTAGTATTGTAAATGGATTTATAAAAATAAAAAATTCTTGATGCGAGAACAAGTTGTGTAGGAATTCTGGCAATATTAATGATACATAGAAGGGTATCTATATACATTCTTTTAATTAAAATCTTTTGAAATTTTTGTAATTGGCAGATTAATCGAGTGCTTCTTCTTTTTATTTTAAAATTTTTCAAAAGATTTTTTGTCAGTTTTACTTTTACATTATAACTTGTTTTGTTAGGATTTCTTTTTTTCTTGGCGTTACTGTTTTTTTCTTTCGTAAGACTCTTTGTTTTATTTCTGATTGTCCTTGTTCTATCAGTTATATTTTTGATTGTTTTTTCTCGAAGTGAATAATTTGTATTATCAGTAGATTTCATTTTACTAAACGAGTCGTGAATTGTCTGATTGCTGATTATATAATTTTGTTCTTGGTTAGTTTTACTGGATTCATGCATTTTTCTCAATCTAAAAAATAGAATTGGATTTACTTTTGAGAGTCCTTTTTTTATTCTTTTTAGAAAAAAAAATAAAACGTTTTTGATAACCCCCTGTTTTGTTTCTTTTGATTCTTGGAGAAACAATTGGGTTCTTTCTTTTAAAACGTTTAGAACTTTAAAAAATTTTTTTTTTTTTCGCATTTCTTTTTTTAGTTTTTTAAAAATAGGCTTAAAAAAGGAAGGTTGGGGGGGGACAGACCCAAAGGGTCGGTTTGTTTGTGCTCCCCAAGCCGTTAAAAAACTAAACTTTTGTTGTTCTTTTTTTAAATCTTTATAAGAAGAAAAATAAGGCCTTGATTTAGATCTGTGCCAGGGTTTCAAATAGAAAGGAAATACTATTTTTATCTGAATACCCTCTTTAAACCATTTTTTTGGAAGTTCTAGTTCTGGTAATTGAACACCATTATTGGTACATATAATATGCTTTTCTCTATTCCATCCATCGAAATCTTCAGCCCACTCGGGGGGTTGGGATAATAAGATACGTCCAATATTTTTTACTATTATCAATGAAGGTAATAAAAAATATTTCCTAAAAATTGATTGAATTATTAATATTAAACTTCTTGTTGCTTGCGGATATGGAATGAAATCCCAGGCCTCCGTGATTTTTTTCCACGCTTTTTCTTTTATTTTGTTCTCTTCCTCCTTTTGTATTTTTTGGTTTTCTTCTGTATAATCTTTCAATCCTATTCCTTTACTTTTAAAAGCTCTAAAAAAAAATTCAATCAGTTCGGGAATATTAAAAGAAAAAAGGGGGGATTTTTTTATTCTGTCCAAAAAAAGAGGGGAATGCACATTTGCTTGAAACAGTTTCGAAATAAAAGTTTTACGTCTTTGAGCACGCATAGAACCTTTGATGAATTCTCGACGAAAATCTGATTCTTCCGAAAAGTCTCTAATAGACACCCAATTTTTGACACTTGTTTTGCGACTATGTTTGGTAGGTTTGTAAATTATTACACGATCTCTTTTTCTTGAACGTATATGATAATCCAACGGTAGGCCTTCGTGAGCTGTGCCCGACAGGAATTCCAACTCGGTAATAAGTTTGTATGACCATCGAGGAATTTTTTTACTGATTTCTTTTATTACAAATTTTTGTTTTGTTTTTTGACCATTAGGGCTGGTTAGAATTGTATTCAATACAAATTTTAAAAATTTGGCTCTTTTTTCTGAACCAATCCTTCCTTGTTCTTTTTCTGAAAATAAAGAGAGGCCCTTCAAATTTAAACTCGATCCCGATTCTCTATCAAAATTACTGATTAAAGTAAAGAAATGACGATTTTCCGCTGAAAAAGTTTTTTTATCAAATCGGCCTATTTTCTGTTCAAACTCTTGGTAATCAGTATCAGGAAGAAGAATACTATGAATCTTATTAATTTCCATTGTCTCTATGAAATTTTCTAACGAAATTTTATTTATGATTGAAGGTGAAAATTTTTTTTTTATTGTTCCACGATATGACCCATTCAAAATGGGATCATACATTTTAGGCAAGTAATCTTTTCTAGTCTTATCATTACACAATCTCGTACTTTTTTCGAGTATATCTAGAGAAAAAAATCCCGTATCTAGAGCCTCAATTCTATTTAAAAACTCGGTGTTTAAGTTGTTATTTTTGTGTTGGTTAGTATAAACCCAATGATTGTACAGTTCATCCGAAGAGAGTTTTTCTAGTGT